TGTTAATAAATTCCAAAATCCATTTCGTCGTCCAGTAGCTACAACAGTTTTTTTGATCGGTACCGCAGTAGCTCTTTGGTTAGGTATTGGAGCAACATTACCTATTGATAAATCCCTAAGTTTAGGTCTTTTTTAAATTGATTCGACCATAAAATACCATAATGTAGCTATCTAAGGAACAGTGACTTTGAAGTCACTATTCCTTAGATACATTAATTTTTTTATGATCATTCCACGAAAATAAGAATTGTGTCAAAAAAGAAAAACCCTTTTTTTCCTTTTCTTTCCATTTTTATTTTTCATTTTTTTTATTTATTATATTATAAAAAAGATTAAATAATTACAATGGATTTAAAAAAATGAAAACTTATTTTTAGGTAAATTAATTTCGAAATGCTTCCGTAAAGTGTCTGATATCTCTTTTACATCTTCTATCTGAAAATATTCAATTCTCATAAGATCTTCTTTACTCTTGCTCAAAAGTTCTAATAGTGTATGTATATTCGACCTTTTGAGACAATTATAAGTCCGATAAGGTAATCCTGATTGGTCAATAAAAATACATTTCAATGGAATTTCTTTTTTGTTTTTCTTTAGATTAGTTAATCCATCTTGAAAAGTAAAAATCGGTAGAGTAAACCTGTTTTTATTTTCTTTTAATTTGAAATTAATGTCCTCTTCCTCTCCATGTAGAAAAGGAATAAATAAATCAATCAAATTACGAGAAGCTTCATAAAGTGCTTCCTTAGGAGTTAAACTTCCATTTGTCCATATTTCTAAAAAGAGTATCTCTTCTTTTTCCTTCCCATTCCCAAAAGAATGAATACTATGATTCGCATTTCGAACAGGCATAGATACAGCATCTATAGGATAACTTCCATCTTGAGAGTTAATTGTTAGTTTTGTACGATATCCGCGATCTCTCCTTATTTGTAATCCAATACACAAATCAATTGGTTCCGTCAGATTAGCTATATGTTGTGTTGTGTCAACTATTTCGACGGAAGGTGGTGAAATGATATCTCGAGCGGTTACGTATTTAGGGCCCTTGACGCAAATGGATGCGTCTCGAACTCCATGTATATTACTTCTCAATACAATTTCTTTCAAATTTAGTAAAATTTCATGTACCGATTCTTCAATACCTACTATCGTAGAATATTCATGTGGCACCTTCTCAGATTTTGCACATGTGATACATGTTCCTTCTATTTCTCCAAGTAAAGCCCTTCGCATGGCAATACCTATGGTATCGGCTTGACCTTTCATAAGTGGGCACAGAATGAAACGACCATAATAAAGACGATTACTATCTATTCTTGATTCAACACACCTCCACTGCAGTGTTCGAGTGGATCCTACTACTTCCTCTCGAACCATACTATACTAATACTATGTATTTGATCAGATCATTGAATCATTTATTTCTCTTGAAATCCTTTTTAATTATTTCTATACACGTCTTTTTTTAGGAGGTCGACATCCATTATGTGGCATAGGTGTTACATCACGTACGAAACTTAGTCGTATACCACTTCTACAAATGGCTCGTAATGCTGCGTCTCTTCCAAGTCCAGGACCCTTTATCATAACTCCTGCTCGTTGCATACCCTGATCGACTACAGTACGAATAGCATTTACTGCTGCTGCTTGAGCAGCGTAGGGTGTCCCTCTTCTTGGGCCTTTGAATCCAGAAGTGCCAGCGGAGGCCCAAGAAACCACTCGACCTCGTACATCTGTAATAGTTACAATAGTATTGTTCAAACTTGCTTGAACATGAATAATTCCTTTTGGTATTCTACGTCCATTCTTACGTGAACCAATACGCCCATTCCTACGTGAACCAATTCTTGGTATAGCTTTTGTCATATTTTATCATCTCATAACTATGAGTCAGAAATATACAGAAAGAAAAGATACGGAAATATCCATTTCATGTTAAAAAGAATCCCCCTTTTGCCCTTCCTTTATAAAAAAAAAACTTTTTTTTGTTATCCTTGTCTCTGTTTATGTCTCGGATTGGAACAAATCACTATAATTCGTCCGCGCCGACGGATCAGTCGACATTTTTCACAAATTTTACGAACAGAAGCCCGTATTTTCATATTTATTATTCCTTACTTTAATGTTGAATCTATTTCTTGGAAGAAAAAAAGTCTCTTGCATTTTTTTAATTGTATCGTCATGAAAATGAAAGGAATGCTTAAAAAATTATCTAATCGTTCGAATCTTTGTTTCGAAGTCTATAAATTATACGTCCCCTGGTTGAATCATAACGACTTACTTCAATTTTTACTCTATCCCCCGGTAGTATCCGTATAAAACTACGGCGTATCCTTCCCGAAATATAACCTAGAATTACATCTTCATTATCTAAGCGGACCCGGAACATACCGTTGGGAAGTGATTCAGTAATTAAACCTTCATGAATCAATTTTTGTTCTTTCATTCCAGGTAAGCTCCTTGAAGTATCAACTAATGGAGGAAAAGTTATATAATTAACTTTTCTTCTCTATAAAATAGGAAGTTAGAGATAAAATTAGGATACCAGAGGAGGAGGATCACCATATATATAACAAAAGTTCGCCTCCAATTTTTTCTCGTCGAGCTTCTCGATCCGTCATTATACCTCGAGAAGTGGAAAGAATTACAATTCCTATTCCACCTAAAATCTTAGGAATTTGTTGGTAGTTGGAATAAATTCGTAAACCAGGTCGGCTGATACGCTTTAAAATAGTTCTATGTATTCTTTTCCTAGTCTTTTTATGTCTCAGAGTTAAAACCAAGAAATTTTTGTTACCTTCTTGATGTTTCCGAACGTTTTCAATAAAACCTTCTCGTAGAAGTATTTTCACAATATTTTCGGTAATATTAGTAGATGCTATTCGAATTGTTCCTTTTTTATCCATGTCAGCATTTCTTATAGAAGTTATTATATTGGAAATAGTGTCCCTACCCATGGCGAACTATAATTATTGGTGCCTTCAAATTTTTATATAATTAACATGTTCTCTTTTTTGTTTGTTTTATTTTCTTTCATTTTATTGTGTATTTTTTTTATTTTTTTTTTTAATATTCTAAAAAAAGTATATGCGTGAGACACGATCTACTACTCCAATAAATTGGATCATGTTCTGATATATCCCATTTTAGATGTTCTGATATATCATAGTCTCATCTAGTATTATTTATAATACCTCGGGAGCCAATGAAACTATTTTAGTAAAATTCAACTGTCTCAATTCCCTAGCGATCGCACCAAAAACCCGAGTTCCCTTTGGATTTCCTTCTTGATCAATAACAACCGCAGCATTGTCATCATATCGTATTATGATACCGTTGTCACGTTTGAGTTCTTTACAAGTACGTACAATTACAGCTCTAATTACTTCAGATCTTTCTAGTGGCATATTTGGCACTGCTTCTTTGATTACAGCAACAATAACATCACCAATATGAGCATATCCATAATTACCAGCTCCTATGATTCGAATACACATCAATTCTCGAGCTCCGCTGTTATCCGCTACATTCAAAAAGGTTTGAGGTTGAATCATATTATTTTATTGGAATCTTTTATTTTAATGGAAAGAATGAAGGAAAGAAAAAAAGAAATATTTTCTGTCCAGAAATAAATAAACTTGCAGTTGTTTTTTCATCCTCAATAGACCATTTAGTTCTAGATCCCCATCCTGACAAATTGAGTTCGTATAGGCATTTTGGACGCAGCTAGTGAAATAGCTGCTCTGGCTACAGTTTCTGATACTCCACCCATTTCATAAAGTATTCGACCTGGTCTAACAACGGATACCCAATATTCGGGGGATCCCTTCCCCGAACCCATACGTGTTTCCGCGGGTCTTACTGTAACAGGTTTGTCGGGAAATATGCGTACCCATATTTTTCCACCACGACGCACATATCGTGTCATTGCTCTTCGCCCTGCTTCTATTTGTCTAGCTGTGATCCAAGTGGGTTCGAGTGCTTTAAGAGCGTATCTGCCGAAACAAATATGATTGCCGCGACAAGATCTTCCCCTCATTCTTCCTCTATGTTGTTTACGAAATCTGGTTCTTTTGGGGTTATAGTTGATGGTCATTTCTTAATTCGATCTCTACTGCAGAACTGGACACGAAAGTTTCCTTTCATCCAGCTCCTCGCGAATGAAAAGATTCACTAATATGACATATTACAGATACACATGGAAAAAATAATCCAATAACACATTTATCAATATTTAATTTGTTATATAGGAAGATGTATGTATGGTATGTATATACAGATAGAATGTTTCTATTATGCATATTTATGGATTATAAATAATGTTTATAATGTTTTTTTTTATAATGATCCTTATTTTGACCCTTCTCAAATGATGCCAAAATATTGTAATGTAATCTAAAGTTTCACGGGCGAATGTTGACTCTTTGCTTTTTGTTATTTCTGGGTCAATCCATGACTTCTCGAAATAAATTCTTTTTTTATCGGTTCGTTCCGCCATCCCACCCAATGAATTATTCGGATTTGTTTTGAGTAGAATCCTATGCAGTCACAGGTTTCATCGTTCCTATAGCTTCTCCATTAATGGTTAAGCCTGAACTCTGCAATGGAGCTCCTTCCTAAAATTGATCTTCTTGAGTCAATTCACTTAGTTTTTATTAACCCGAGGCTCTTTTTTATTCATATAACTTTATTTTTTTATTTTATATTTATTATTTATTCAGTTTTGATGCTTTATTACATTGCCCTTTATGAGGTAATTCATAGACCATACATATTGGAATCATATATCATTTATATTTTTGTTCTTTCTTTCTCTCATCCTTCCATTTATCTACATCTCTTTATTTTTTCTTCACAACCCATAAATAAGATTATTTCCATAAATAAGATTTTTTATAGAAAAGGTTTTAGTTGCAGTTGCTGCAACTATATGATTGATTCACCCATTTCATATAGTGACTGTTTCTTGGGATATCGATACTACGAAGCAATAAGTT